GAAGAATCTTTTGATGTGGCGCTAACGATTCCATAACTATCTTTGTAGCTCCAGAGTGTTTCAACTTATATTCCTACCTATTATTTGGATATGCCAAGAGAGATGTATGGTCTAATGGGGCTACTACGAAATATTGACTCATGGGCGAGGCAAGCTCTTCTATTCTGGTTCATGCTTTCTCTTGGCTATATGGTTTATCCGGGGGGGGGGAGATCGAGCTTCCAGAAATAGTGAACGGTCTTATCAATACACAAATGGCTAACTCCCCGGGAATTTCCATTGCGCTTATATCCATCACTGTACGAATTGGGTTCAAGCTTCCCCTTTCATCAATGGACGCCTGACGTATACGAAGGAGTGCGGTTTGCGGTTCGTTCAACAAATCCCTCTCGACCTCTATATCTATCTCTGATATGTTTGGATTTTTCCAAACTCCATAGGCACGCAGAAGAAAACTGCTATCCCCACTCGGATCAGGGCATCACTTTTACCAAAAGTTTCTTGTGATCTTTTTGTTCCAATCACAATGAAGGTGAAGCAGGGTCAGGGACAACGAATCTCTTTATGATAAACAGATCCATTTTGCAAGTTCGTTATTTCGTTATTACGGGTAGTTCCTACACCTACAAAGGATCGGACTAATGACGTATACAATACTTGAATTATCGATGTAGATGCTACATAGTGGATTCTCATCCTTCAGAGACAGAGACTACGAGTGTAATAGGAGCATCCGTCGGTCGACCAAAGGATCACCCTCCGATGATCATCTCATGACTATTGAGAACGAATCCAATCAGAGGGTTTTTCCATCTCTTTGACTTGCTCCTACGCAACCAGGGTCGAAAAGATGGAAAAAGCCAGTCATTCACAACCACTGATGAAGGATTCCTCGAAAAGCTCAGGATTAGTCATCCCTTTTAGAAATCGAATGGATTCGGTCTTATACACAACACACGCGAGGAAGGTAATCAAAAAATAAGATGAGTTCTTCTTTCTTTTATCACTTAGGAACCGTGTGAGATGAAAGTCTCATGCACAGTTTTGAATGGGAGAAAGAAATGAGGAATCCTCTTTTCGACTCTGACTCTCCCGCTCCAGTCCTTGCTTTTCTTTCTATGACTTCGAAAGTAGCTGCTTCTGCTTTAGCCACGCGAATTTTCGATATTCCTTTTGATTTCTCATCAAACGAATGACATCTTCTTCTCGAAATCCTAGCTATTCTTAGCATGATATTGGGGAATCTCATTGCTATTACTCAAACAAGCATGAAACGTATGCTTGCATATTCGTCCATCGTTAAATCGGATATGTAATCGTTGGAATTCTTGTTGGAGACTCAAATAATGGATATGTAAGCATGATCACTTATATGCTGTTCTATATCTCCATGAATCTAGCAACTTTTGCTTGCATTGTATTCTTTGGTCTACGCACCGGAACTGATCACATTCGAGATTATGCAGGATTATACACGAAAGATCCTTTTTTGGCTCTTTCTTCAGCCCTATGTCTCTTATCCCTAGGAAGTTGTCTTCCTCCACTAGCAGGTTTTTTCGGAAAAATCTATCTATTCTGGTGTGGATGGCAGACCTATATTTCTTTTCTTTCTTGGTTTCAATAGGACTCCTTACGAGCCTTGTTTCTATCTACTATTATCTACAAATCATCAAGTTCTTAATGACTGAACGAAACCAAGAAATCACCCCACCCCTCACGTGCGAAATGATAGAAGATCTACTTTCAGATCCAACAATTCCATCGAATGGAGTATGACTTGTATGTGTGATAGCATCTACTATACCAGGAATATCAATGAACCCAATTCTTGCAATTGCTCGGGATACCCTTTTTTAGCTTCTAGGGTCTATTTCTTAGTTCAAGATCCCTCCGACTAACTGGAATCCACGAATTCGTAGATCCGTTCCGTTCCGCCCAAACTGGGAATGGTCCGGAACTTAGAATCGGATGATCGATTCTAAGTTCATTCCATACCGGACCAGACCGGACTAGGGTGATGTACATTCTCATTATGAGAAGGGACCATTCGAGCGTATGAAAATAGATACTCTGTTTCCATATGGATCCCTACGTCGGTCGTGACATTCTATTTAGGATTAGGAATAGGCGTAATCGAACCTGCTTTTGACATATCTATCGTTCTTTTTGTTTGGGTACCATATGAACTTCTTTGGGCTTCTATGGAATAGAGAAATAGGTTTGATTGTACATCTTTTTGATTGATCTATTTTGGATATAGATCAGGCATCCTCCGGAGAATTCCAATCGAAGCAATTGGATGTCTGACTCGGGCCTATATGACCGATCGATGATCGATAGAAATACTCCAATTTGTCATAGATTCCATATATCACACTATATAGATATCCTATTCATGGAATAGGATTCACTTTCAAGATGCCTTGATGGTGAAATGGTAGACACGCGAGACTCAAAATCTCGTGCTAAAGAGCGTGGAGGTTCGAGTCCTCTTCAAGGCATAATATCGAGAATGCTCATTCCATGAGCAATTCCATAACAGATCTCGGATCTCATCGATATTGATATACCGAGTATCTGTTGATACGAAGTATTTCGGTCGTATTTCGGTCATCCTCACGATCCGAGTCCGAGCTGTTGGAATTGGAATAGGTTCGGCAGCGGATCACGAAATCTTGGTGACCCTCTCTATCTAATGAAGGAGGAGTCCATTTTGAAATTGTCCGCCCTGCACCCACCCCCCGAGTATAGGATTCCACAGGAATCATACAGGGGTGGATTGATAGAAACCTCTGGGAAAATGCCCACCCGTAACCCAGCGGATCAAGTACATTACATAGTCCGTTTTAGGGATTGGCGACTTGCCCATTCAGTGACTTTCGCACTGGACGTTCCCAAAATAGGTACTATTGGATCGGGTGAATTAGAGAGTAGACAGACGTCTCTTGGCATTTCGGCCTTCCTTCTCCTTTCAGGGCCTATCCGAAATCCAGTATCTCTTGATCGTGAATATCGGAATAGGCCGGCCGAACCGGCCCCCATAGATATCTTTGCTTTAGAACAAAACAATTCGAATCAACTGCAATGTGTATGATCCATATGGGAGATCCTCAATGGAGAAGATCCATCCACCTGAGACGAAGAGAAAGGTCTATCTATTTTCTTTCATTCTTCAGTGAAACCAATGATTCGTTATTGCAGCAGATAGCAACAACCCTTTCATCGGACATGCGTATTTTGGATTTTCCCATGGATTGACATGCTTTCATGAATGGAAATTGTTTGATAGAGTGAGTAATAGGCTCTGGTTGTTCGCCCTTCCAGAATTCTCGTTTAGGCAGTTCATCATAGTGCTTTGATCTCAGATTTCCATTCTTCCCTGTTTCAGCAGTAGCATATTGTTCCATGGGCCCAACTGAACTCCATGGAACAATATGAAATAAACAAGTATTTCCACAACTCTACCACCCGATCAATTCTGTTCCACGCAATCCTCTTTCCTTTTCATGTCCACATATCTTTCTAAGGAATGGGAAATCTTTCTCCTGTGACATGTACATGAATCAAATGTTTCATTTCCTCTGGGAAAAGCCATTCCTTTCTCAACAATGTCCTTGTTATTTGATCCAATAGCCTTTCGTTAGATAGGAAGAGATTGTATAAATACTGATAACTCTCGGCTAGAAGATTCGAACGGAAAGAAAAAGACCCTTTATATAATGAACTATTGGTTCTAAGGAATCTTGGGCGATGAATCAAGAATTCGAAGCGCTTTCTTCGCCTCGTCCTGATGAACCAGCTTCCAGACATCGATTTTGGCATCTTCATTTCGGAAGTAATAAGGTGCTTTTGTTTATCTCCAAATCCAAAGAATTCTCGGCATAAAAACACAGAGACAGAGGGCGGCTGCTCACGGACTAGGACAAAGGATGAGAGATCCGGAGGGTCCCAAAGGAATTGGCTGCCTATTTGAACAAAGCCTTGTTCTTTGGAAGATCTATCTCGTGTCTGGTACTGCAGGATTGCACTCCGCAAGAACTCCGAATCCTCCTTTTGAGGCTCAACGTCATCATAATAGTCTTGAAGCTCAAACCTATAATAGTCTTGAAGCTCATAGTCTTCCTGACCCACATAATCATTTCTGTTCCGAAAGAACCTGACTAAAGGGAGAAATCCCAATTCCTCGGACTCTTCGATACAATCAAATAGATTCCTACGGGGGCGCCATATTCTCGGAGAACCAACTATGTCTCTGTAATTGAAGAAATCCATCTCTTGCTCTATCCGTTGCGGGTCGACCGCTCCTTCCTCTTGTTCAAGGCCAACGATAGAACGAAATCCATTTTGCATCATATCGAACGGATTCCTTGGTTCGGACCGAAGAAGCAATGTCATTCGATTATTCTCAAACCTACTGCAATCTTTTTCTGCCCGCGAGGATCCCTCCAGAACGCCTTCGAATTCGAATAGGCTATGAGCTAGATAAGAATCATTCTCAAGGAATCCCTCAGAAGTGATCCCCCTTTTTTCCTCGGGTAGGAATGGAGACCAAAGATCTCGAGCGACCGATCCGGCAGAACAACTCAAAAGATAAAGAAGTATCGTGAATCTCTTCATACTCGTTCCAAGTTCGAAGTACCATTCATACAAATCTCTTTGCTTTTCATAAGAGGATTTCCCCTTCCGATAGATAGATAGAGGATCTAAGGTCCAATTACAAAGTACATTTTGTGCAAAAGCCCTTCCTATCTGATAGAAAATGAGCCCAGGATCCTCAACTGGTCTTACATGGGCTCGCAAATCCCAAGTTTGTCTATGAAGAGCTGATCTAATTGTATCCGTTTCGATAATGGATTTCTTCTGTATCATACTAATTAATAGGACCTCATTGATAAGTGCTCCAAGATCTCGTGCATTGGAAACCAGGAGGGTTTTGGGGCCGAATTCGTTAGTATGGGACATTTTCTTTTCCAAGTGAAATCCCCTAGTATAGGAAAGAATGAAAAAGTGCTTTCGTTGTTGTGGCATATGAAGCCTTCGTATCTTAATGCATGTATTGAATTGATCCGGAGCTATTAAAGCGGGATCCACTTTTTCGGGAATATGAGTCGAAGCAATCATAAGAATATTTCGAGTGGAACATCTTTCAGAATCCTTGGAGAGAGAATTCACTAATAGACCGCGAGATAAATAATTCGACTCATTCAAATAGAGATCATGAATGTTTGGAATCCATATTATGCAAGGAGACATTGCTTTTGCTAATTCGAATTGAAAGATGATAGGAAATCGAACTCGTAGATCTACTTTCGCCCTACTAGTCATCTTATTATACTTAGCTAGTGCATCCACCGTCTTTCTCAGCCCGTTATCAAAGTTCTTAGGAATATGATCCATATGGATACGCTTATGCTCAAAAACCTCCGCCTCATAGAGGCGCCGAGCCTTCTCATCCCGGCACAGGGTCTCGGCCGGAAATATCGTAATGAAAGGAAGATAGGAGTTAGTCGCTAGGTATTTGACCAAATAGGATCGTCCAATTCCTATAGAACCTATTACTAAAATAGCCCTAGAAGGAGATAGGGCTAAGCGGAACGAAAAGTTGCCATGAGATGGAAAATGAAAACGATTCGTCCCATACGAGGTTTGTGAATAAGTGATTGTCTGATAATGAGCAAGAAATATCCGTCTTTCCGCTAAAGAAGATCTATTGAACTCATAATTCATTAGATTCTTTTGATGAATGTCAACTATGTATCGTAAGTAAATGGATCCTGGTTGTTCAATCCTTTGATAACCAGAGTCATTCTTTGATAAATGATCACTAGGATGAGTCAGACTCAATAGAATTTCATCCATTCTTTTTTCTGTCGTTAGGGTGGAGACCCAAGTCAAGAATTCTCTTCTTTGATCCTTAATCACATCACTCTTCGCGAGCCAGAATTCTATTTTCTCATGAACCCAATCACTGTTCACGCTTTTTCTGTTTCTTATCCATGAATCGATCTCTTTACTTGCACGACTTAGATGTCTCGTATTTCTCGAAAAAGTGATTGGACGGATGGGATTTGGTATGATGCTTATGCAATTGATGAGATGGATCTTCCAATATTTCCTCTTAGAACGTATGGATTTGACTCCATAAGCGGAACCGCCGCCCAATAGCACGTTGCCGCCAAAAACAAAACCCCATATTCCTTCCAGAAAATCTCCTAATTGTTCCAGAGCAGCTAGAAAGAGATTCCGGGCAGCTAGAAAGAGATTCCAAGGAGCTAGAAAGAGATCCTTTAACCAGAAAGAATTCCATTCTTCAGATAAGGGATACTCATCCAGAAGTTCGAGCACCTCCGTCTTGTATGATGGAATCGCCAAAGATTGGATCTTTTCTAGCTCTGTCTGTAATTCACTAGACCCTTTGGATATCAAGTAAAAATGCATACAAGCGAAAGATCCAGCAGCAAGAAGAACGAAAAGAATGGAATAAGAGAACTCCTTTCTTGATAGTGTCCATAGAAGGGCTGACTCATTATTTCGATCCATCCTTTCTTCGCACCAAACGAAACCCTCAACATACTCAGCAAAAGACTCCATCCAAGTCTCACTTCTAAGTATACAATTCCATTTGGATTTCGCCCACCATTTTGTCTGAGAAATGAGCTCTGATATACTCGATTCATCCATAATCCCATCAAAAATGGATACCCATTCTGTACTTCGTATCGGGAATGAGTTTGAAAGGGTATCTAATCGATATTTGTACCCTGTCGAAGTAAGGAGCCCTGACATATCGTTTGGATCCCATTGGGAGAGGAAGGCATTCCATTGGGAGAGGAATGCCTTCCTCCATCGGGAGAGGAAGGCATTCTGAGAGAGGAAGGCATTCCATTGGGAGAGAAGGGTATTCTGAGAGAGGAAGGCATTCCACTGAAAGAGGAATTGGGAGAGAGGTGGATTCCATTGGAAGAGGAATTGGGAGAGGTTTGAAAAAGCACTATCTCCTTGAGAAATTCTATCCATCTGCCACCACCCTTTCTCGACGTATTCCTTTCCACAAGGACTCTGTTTTTTCCTTCTCCGGGTCCGAGTGGTAAATCTTTCTCAGTGAGAATCAAATCCATGTTTGAATTGAAACGGAGATACTGATGCAAGTTCTTCCCTTCGGAATCAGATAGATCCCTATTTAAAAAAGACTGATAATAAGTGCTCTCCAATTTGGCTATTTGTTTCTGTGTTAGAGGTCTTTCAGAAATGTCTGCAATCGAGTAAATAGCTCTACGAACGAATGGATAGAATCGAATTGGAAAATGGAAAGATTTGTACAAGTTATACGTTCCGTCACCGCTTTGTGGAAAATCGTTAGATAGGAATATGTCAGATACCTGTAACTCGATTGGTGAAATCTCCAAAAAAAGATCTTTTTCTTTACCGAAACACAAAGAAAAGATTTTGTTGTGAATGAACAAGATCTTTAGGAATTGTCCATATGTCAGATCATCATTATGGATACGGTTTCCACATCCAAGGGGAATCCTTTGTGACAATGGAACCAGAAGTGACGTGGGTGATCCAAGAATCGAAGTCGATTTGCTTTATAAAAAGAAGATATCAATGAACTTCTATCAAATGGTTTCACGGGATTCAGCCAATTGTCTCGACCGTGGGATATCATTGAGAAATAGGAATCCATGTTATCAAAAGATTCCCCGCGATGATTTCTAGTATGGAATGAGTCAATCATCCACTTTGGTATCTTATTGAACAAAAACGGTAATCTTGTTCCTCCATGGATCAAGAATTTCGGTCTTTGGGAAGTATCATGATCATCCAAGAATAAGGGTTTCCATTTATTCCAATGAACAATTTGAACACCTATGGATTCTAAGAACTCTTCCCATTTCCATTCATAGATGGGAATCCCGGATCTATAAATGGGGATATTCCTGATACTCACAAAGAAATAAGGAAGTGACTTGAACAAAAAAGAAAGTGAATTGGACAAAAAGGGAAGTGACTTGGACAAAAAGAAACGAAGTAACAACAAAAGGGGACGAAATGCCTTAGGCTTAGGGAAATGTTCTCTGTCGATAGCCTTGGACCCATCAATCGAATATGGATTCATACGTAATCGATCGAACACTACTTGAAAACGGTTCTTCTGTTCCGAATCCGAAAGAAAATGTTTCCAATGTTCATTGGAATTCTTGCTCCCATTGGACCATTTGTATCGATTCGATACATTTCTTATGTATCCACAGACGCCATATTGGACTGGAATCAGATTTCGGATCAATCCATATTGATTGATTGCCTCCATGATGTTGTTGCTAGCAAATAGCACTCTTTTTAGTTTTGTATCTTCCAAATCATTCCCGCAGCAGATCCGAACCAATTTTGTTCTGATACTTCGATCCAAAGATTCATTCTCTTCATCAAACGATTCATTCTCTTCATGAAACAGAAAGGGTATAACCACTAAAGATTTTATTTCCGATTCCTCTCTGGTCCCATTCCAGAATTTGTTTGGGTCCGATCCGTAGGAATCCATAGAAAGGGCAAATCCCCTAGGATACACCGGATCCGGGGATAGAATGAATAGATCTGCCATTTCTTGAAATCTATCTTCTGATTCCAAATCGTGGCCTAACGTGTATTCCCCTTTGTTCCGATCATGGAATAGATGAAAGAAACCAAAAAAGGGATTGTTGTTCAAGAATGAAATCGTATTGGAACTCTCTATATCTGGTTTATCCTTCGAAAGCATACCACATTCCCGATCTGATGAAATAGGATGAATTGAGACGGTCTTTTGTAAATACATAAGGATCTTGAATAGATCAAGCATTTCTTTCATTTCTGATCGCCTGAAAGGGGTAAAAGAAAGATCCTGTTTTTTCTTCCAATTCCAAAATTTCGGATCTCTAGTGGACCTCTCAGTAGCATTCGAACCCAGATGAAGTTCTGACCGTTTGTCAGAGAAAAGAGAACGAAGGGATCTTGTTGGATTCCCAAGAAATTCTTCGGTTTCTTCCGGAAGCGGATGATTATTCATCTGCTTTTCACCTTCCGTGAATAGCCGAGACATTGAGGAAGGGCATTTCGGGAATCGATCTAATTCTCTTTCTGTTCGTTCCGTTTGAAGAAAGGAAGGATTCCCAAGAATCGATTCTTCTTGCGGAATCTCTGTTTGATCGATCCATTTGGAATCTTCTGAATCCTCCGAATCAAAAGGATCTCTGGATTGATCAGAAGATCCTTTCCATTGGCTAGAATCCGTTACTTGAAGGAAAATGGATCTTGTGGAATCATATGGAATATTTGACGATACATTCCGTACCTTGCTAAAAAACGGATCCTTATCATTGGATGGAATAGCTGCCTCAGCTCCTTGTTGTTTGAGGAAACCCTCCCCTTCCATTGGTCTTTTTTCACAAAAAGCAGACATGAGATAACAAATCCAGTCTTTCCCTAAGATTTCGAATAGCTGTCCCGAATTCAAGTTGATTATATTTCGGTTCTTCCTATTCCTAGGAGAAAGACGATCCAACAATTCCCAATCATGGTCCTTGCGGATCGGATCGTCCGTATAAGATAAAAAACGAAACTCCATATATTTGCTATCTTTCTCTTGGAATGAAATCTCCATTCCAACTACGGTTTCATTAGATATCTGATAACTAGAATCCCTCTTGTTTCCGACCCGGTCCCTCCACCACCGCGAACCCCGGTCCGATTCAGGCATGTTACACTTGGGATTTCTTTGATTTATTGGGAGAACCCAAGTACTCTCTTGCGGATCCATGAAACAACTCTCAGAAATTCCTTTCCCTTTTGGAAGATGCAGGAGCGAAACAATCAACCTATTGATATTGGAAGACCAAAAAGGTTCTTTGAATGTCTCCTTTCTGGGTCCAATAGAATTCATAGGTATAGGAAGAAGCTCCATCAAATAGACATTTTTTCTTTCGATCATCTTTCGATTGTTAATACGAGATAGAATCAGGACTCCTACTACAAGCAGTACTACACCTTTGATCGTGAAATATGGATTGCTTCTTGAACCCCGTGAACGTGAATCACGTGAAAATAGGATACTGACAATTCGGGGGTCAAGGAGTTTCATAAAACGTTCTTGGTGGAACAAAATGGACGTGAAAGATCCCACAAAATGATGGAATTTGACCCATGAATCTAAGGAATAGAGAGAATTTCTCAATTCAGAGACCCAGGGTTTTTGCATTTTACGCGGTTGCCGTTGCATTGGCTTGAACCTCCTAAATATCGTATTTTAATAGAAATTTTTTCATTCATCATTATAGAATCAATTGCATAATTCATCATTATATGATAAATTGGGTTATTCATCATTATATGATAATACCTGTTAAGCATCCATGGCTGAATGGTAAAAGCGCCCAACTCATAATTGGTCAAGCTGTAGGTTCAATTCCTACTGGATGCATGCCAACGGGAGCGTTCCATAAGTCTATTGGAATTGACTCTGTATCAATGGAATTTTATCATCTATACATAACGAATTGGTATATTCATACCATAACATAACATATGAACAATAAGAACTAGAATTCTTATCGATCCTCGAACTTATAGGGAATAAAAGGGATTTATGGATGGAATCAAATATGCAGTATTTACCGAAAAAAGTACTCGATTATTGGGTTATAATCAATATACTTCTCATGTCGAATCCAAATCAAGTAGAACTGAAATCAAGCATTGGGTCGAACTCTTCTTTAGTGTCAAGATAATAGCTATGAATAATAATCGACTCCCCGAAAAGGGTAGAAGAACGGGACCTATTATAAGACATACAATGGATTCCAATTAAAAACGAATTATCATTACGCTTCAAGCGGGTGATTCTATTCCACTTCTTGCGAGTTATTCTATTCCACCTCTTATAGAGAAAAGAACTTAAAGCAAAATACTTCATAACATGGCGAGACATTTATACAAAACTTCTACCCCGAACACACGCAATAGAGCCGTAGACAGGGAATCCAATCCACGAAATCATTTGATTTATGGACAGCATCGTTGTGGTAAAGGTCGTAATGCCAGAGGAATCATTACCGCAAGGCATAGAGGGGGGGGTCATAAGCGTCTATACCGTCAAATTGATTTTCGACGGAATGAAAAATACATATCTGGTAGAATCGTAACCATAGAATATGACCCTAATCGAAATGCATACATTTGTTTCATACACTATGGGAATGGTGAGAAAGGATATATTTTACATCCCAGAGGAGCTATCATTGGAGATACCATTATTTCTGGTACAAAAGTTCCTATATCAATGGGAAATGCCCTACCTTTGAGTGCGGTTTGAACTATGGATTTACGTAATTGGAAGTAACCAATTAGGTTTACGACGAAACCTAGAAATCGATCACTCATCCAATTTGAGTACTTTTACGGGATAGATCTCAACAGAAAACTCTTGAGTAACAGCAGCAAGTGATTGAGTTCAGTAGTTCTTCAATAGAAAATTATTGACTCTAAGAGATATGGTAATAGGGAGAAGACAAAAGAAAAGGGTTTGAAGCACGGACAGA